GTTCCCTATCCATGATTCTGCTATTTACTGAAATAATGTTACTCGAATATAGAAGGCATCCTTCTGGATGGGTAGAAGGAATAAGTAAAATTTTTAATGTTTTACTTAAGTAAAACATTAGATTTTTCAGTCATTCATTGCATGATAAATCACTACAAGTGACGGAGATACACGATTTAAATAACGGAAGATCCAATATTTGAAAATTGTGTCAAGAATGACTGGAAAAGTGGAAACAAGACCGGATATAATTTGATCGTTATGAGAAAATCCAAAATCTTTGTAGACAGAACCAATCATTAGTTCCCAACCATGGGGCGAATGGAATCCTATACATAAATCAGTTAATAAAAGAATAGAAAAAGCTTTTATTGTGTCGCTTAAGTTATATAGGAACTCTTGAACCCAAGCGTTAAGAATAACAAGTTCTTCATTACCAAGAATAGAATAACCACTTAGAATAACGAAACAGATTATATTTGTCGAGAAGTGCAAAATCGTATGTATACGATCCTCATTGTGCATCTTGATCAATTGGATCGTTTCTTTGTAGATTCCGATACGAAGCTTTTGTAGATGTGTTTCTGGGTATTCCTTTAGCATTTCGTCCAAGAGAAAGAGTTCCTCTAATTCTATAACTTTTTTTATAATACTCTTTTCTTGAATATCATTCAAAAAAATTTCGGATTGACTAGTATTCCACCAATTAGTAACCCAAGATTCTAGGCTTTTTTTAAATGAAAGAGAGATCCACCAGGGAAAAAATACTATAGATGCAAGATATAGAAGGGGAATGAATGCTTTCTTTTTTGCCATTTTTTCGTCTTTTATTTTTTAATGAACTCACTTCATTCGTTAACTCTATACACTACTAATATTTATATCAAACACAAGTTCGATTATAAGTCATATGGATACTATTATGAATCCATTCCCTGTTTTTTAGTTTTTGAATGGCTGTTCCGTATACGTCTGCTTTTGTTTTGGCTCAAACGAGCATTCTGAAGAAATTCCAGTTAAGTTATACTATTACTATGGTCTATAAAAAAGATTATTCTTTAATTTGAGTTTTATCCCTCTTGCTACGAACTAAGAAAGCATTCATTCTTAACTTTCTTTTTCAAAAAACTTCAATTGGTACACGCAAGAAATAGGCCAATTCGGCAGCCTTTGGCTCAATTTCTCGTGGGGTCAGATTCTGATCGGTACGAGTCAAAGGAATGGCCCCTTGGCCTCTGATTTCCATATAAAGGACACGACGTGCATAAATACCCTCTTTAACTTCTATTCTGATGGACTGAATGTCTTTCATAAGGAATCGGAGGAAGATTCGACGATTTTTTCCAGGAAACCCCCAACGAAAAATACACACTATTCCTTCTTTTCTATCGAATCGATCATAACCGCTACCTACATTCCACAAAATTGTGCACCACAAATAGGAGCTAATAAAGAGACCTGCGATCCCATAGAAAGACATCACGATCCCCTGTGGAAAAAAAATGATTTGCTGAGACGGAAATAAAGATATCAAATCCCTACCAAGATAACTGGAAGTTCCAACCAATAAAAACCCTAATGAACCTAAAAAAAGGATAAAGGCCCAGCAGAAATTGCTGATTTTTCGAGATCCTCTTATAAATTCTATCCATATACGTTCTGATCGCCAACTCATACTAGATCTCGTTGCATTTTATTGGAATTGATAGAATAACAAAAATCGATTTTACTTTTTTTGTTTCCGAAGTAACTCTAATCAACTAGCACTATTTTGATGTGAACCTTTACTTTAGGAGTAATTCATCGAATTACTTCGATCTAAAATAATAACATCACCTTTCCATGATTCCCTATAGATACCTACATCCATATAGATATATTGACTTTACATCTCAAACATTCGTCGCCTGCTCTGTTATATCTTTTCTATTTTCAAATACGTATAATTGATTTCCTCAGATATCATGTTTACGCATGTCTAATCGCTTATGTTTGGAGTAAGCCACATGTTAGACTCGAGTCTACTAAATAGATAGCTGTGTTATCGTCAAAGTCCAAAGTCTAAGTAAAAAAAAAAAAAAAGAGACGGCACTAGCATATTTTAAAAATCTTGTTTTTTTGAACATGAAGAGATAAAGAAGCCATTGCAATTGCCGGAAATACTAGGCCCACTAAAGGCACAAAAATAGAGGGGAAGGTGGTGAGAGTTGTCATAGAATGGATACCTCGACTTAATATTTGTACCTGTTATTTATTGGTATATTAATTGTTATATTAATATTTGTACCTGTTATTTATTAATTGTTATATTAATATTTGTACCTGTTATTTATTGATTGTTATAAAAGGTATCTTATAATTATACTAATTCATATATAATTATACTAAGTAATATCTACGTGAGTATATATAAGGAATGTCAAATTCAATTTACTCATCTTTCGACATGAAATATATGTATCATAATAGACTTTTGTAATATTTTATTTATTATCTTGTCTTATAATTTTTTTTTTATTATTTTATTAAAATGAAAATTTACTAAAGATTTTCTTCAAAATTCCCAAAAAGTTTGTTATAATCCGATCCAACAACAGGGATTCTTAGTAAAACTATAGATCCTCTAGAGATTTAGAAAGATGCAAGACTCTATGCCGCTATTTGTTATAGTTGAATTATCTATACACATGGAATGTAAGAAGAGGAGCATGAAATTCATTTTATTCCCCTTGCCAAATTTTGCAGAAGAAATAATTCGCTCTTTTATTTTTTATTTTGTTTGATTTATTTTGTTTGATAGGGGTTTCCTAATTTCTAATCAGGAATATCGGTAAAAAAAATTTCTCCGCATGATTCTTTCTACAATTTTGTCTTATGTTACCAAAGAAAAATACATTCTTCTAATTTTTACTTTGATTCCTATAAACTAAATAACTACTTGGTACTCACAAAAAAAATAATGAATTTTAAAAGTTTTAAGTAAGGCTTTACTTCATTGAATTTTGATTCGAGGGAACGAAAGCGTGGAGCTGAAATAACTCACTCAAAACACCTTTTAAAGGATTACGTGGTACGATTAGATCGAATAAGCCCTTATGGAATAAATATTCAGCCGCCTGTGAACCCTCAGGGACTGTCTTATTCAATGTTTGTTCAATTACTCTTTTACCCGCAAATGCGATGTAGGCATCGGGTTCGGCAATAATGATATCCCCCAACATACCAAAACTAGCTGTCACCCCACCAGTAGTAGGAGATGTAAGGATTGCTACATAGAATAATTTTTTATTTGATTGATAATCATATAAAGCAGAAGATATTTTGGCCATTTGCATCAAGCTCAAACTTCCTTCTTGCATGCGTGCTCCTCCAGAAGCACACACAAAAATAAGAGGTAAAAATTGATTGGTAGCATATTCAATCAAACGGGTGATTTTCTCGCCTACTACGGATCCCATACTACCCCCCATAAACTGAAAATCCATAACCCCAATTGCTACGGGAATACCGTTTAATTTACCTGTGCCTGTTTGAATAGCATCAGTTAATCCTGTCTTTCTTTGATAAGAATCAATACGATCTTTATAAGATTCCTCCTCCAAATGAAATTCAATGGGATCCAAAGAGACCATGTCTTCATCCATAGGGTCCCAAGTACCTGAATCAATCGAAAGTTCGATTCTATCTGAACTACTCATTTTCAAATGGTATCCACATTGTTCACAAATATTCATTTTTGATTTCAAAAATTTCTTATAATTTAATCCATAACAATTTTCGCATTGAACCCACAAATGCCTGTATTTTTGAGTTACATCTAGATCATTAGAACTTTCTGTTCTAGTTAAATCACTTCCATCCGTGCTAGTTCTTATACTGGAACTCTCACTTTCACTATTATTTCCACCTTGACCACAAACGGAACTATAAATGTAACTGTCACTGTAATTGTGACTACCACTTAAAATGTAACTATCAATACAGATTTGAGCCCGAAGATAACTGTCAATGCAACTATTAATGTGATTATTCCAACTATATTTAGTATCATATATGTAACGATCATAGTGGGAATCATCACTCTTAGATACATGATTTTGATAAGTAGAGTTCCGAAAACTATAAAAATAACTTTCTAGTTCACTTACAAAAGAAGGATCATTGTCAATCTCAAAAATTTGATTTTCAATATCCAAATATATGGAATAACTGCTGCTATTACTATCCCTAACTAAAAAAGTGTCATCAGATACGAAATTCCGAATGCCGACTAAATCATCAACAGTACTGTAACTATAATTGTCACTATCACTATGACTAGGAATATTGTTATTCATATTATTTATAATTGATCCTTCACTTTCAATAGGACCAAGACTATTGATTGATTTACTTAGACTACACCTGTATTCTAACTCCCCGTTAGACAACATCGAATTTAACCATCTTTTTTCCATAGAGCTTTCTTGCCCCTATTTACATGAAAATACAATAGATGAATAGTCATTCGATAAAAAATAAATCATTTGAATATCTAATTTCCCATCAAAATTGGATCTAAATCCAATCACTCGAATTATTAAGTTGGGCCTTAAAAAAAAGGTTGCGTTATATATAGTGAAGTGATACTTAGGGTTCTCGCAAAAGAGAATTTTTTGCAATTATTTTATAAATAGTGGTTTCTCACCTGTTATGTCAAATTCACATAAAAAAAAAAATAGTTGTTCTCCCTATGAATCCGAAGAACTTTTTTTGTAAAATCTCGTCTACTAAAAAATTTGATTTGTATTCCAAGACAGAACAAAAAGGACAATATACAGGATGGGTAGAAGAAGTTGTGATACTTGGCTCGATCCATGATCTGAAACGACGCTACGGGATATAATATATTAAACGACTACACCAATCCTAAGGATCCATAGGCTTAATTGCGGATCCAGCACAACAATCAAAATGTTTAAGTTGTTTCGTCTTATATTTTGATTTCAATTTTTAAATTT